TAACCGAAAATCTTTTTTAATTATTTTTTTCCCTTCTTTCTCTTTACCCCATAGAGATATTGAATAAAACGAGTTATTTGTTTTGCCGCTGTAATTTTGAAAATTAACATTTAAAGAGCCCTCAAATGTAAGTAAATAGATCCGAAACATATAAAATGCAGTTAATCCTGCTGTGGAAAAAGCTATTATTGCAAAAATCGGCGAATACAACCAACTATCATTAAGAATTTCATCTTTGGACCAAAAACAGGCAAGGGGTGGAATACCACAAAGGGAAAGTATACCTAATAAAAAAGGAGTTTTTGTAATTGGTACATGTTTTGTTAAACCACCCATAAGAACCATATTTTGACTTTTATCTGGAGAATATCCAACAATAGCTTCCATTGAATGAATGATTGATCCGGACCCTAAAAACAACAATGCTTTTGAATAAGCATGAGTAATCAAATGAAATAAAGCAGCTCGATAAGACCCAATACCTAGAGCTAACATCATATAACCCAATTGAGACATTGTAGAATAGGCTAAACTTCTCTTAATATCTTTTTGAGCAAGAGCTAAAGTAGCTCCTAATAGTAATGTTATTATACCTATTAAAGCTATTATATTCATTATGTAAGGTATAACCATGAAAAGAGGAAAAAGCCGAGCTACAAGAAAAATTCCTGCTGCTACCATAGTAGCAGCATGTATAAGAGCTGAAATAGGAGTAGGTCCTTCCATAGCATCAGGTAACCATACGTGAAGGGGGAATTGAGCGGATTTAGCAATTGCACCAGAAAATAATAAGAAGGCACAGAAAGTAACAAATAAAAGATTAACTTCATTATTATAAATCAAACTATTGAATATTTCAAACAAATCCCGAAATTCGAAACTGCCCGTTATCCAATAAAGACCTAAAATTCCTAATAATAAACCAAAATCCCCTACACGATTAGTTACAAACGCTTTTTGACAAGCATTCGCAGCAATCGTTCGTGTGAACCAAAAACCTATTAATAGATAAGAACACACTCCAACCAATTCCCAAAAAATATAAATTTGTATCAAATTAGAACTAGTCACTAATCCCAGCATTGAAGTATTGAAAAAACTCATATAAGCAAAAAATCTCAAATATCCTTGATCATGAGACATATAATTGTCACTATAAATAAGAACCATAATTCCAACAGTAGTAATTAAGATTAACATAATAGAAGTAAGTGGATCGATCAAGTAGCTGAACTCTAAAGAAAAGTCATTATTGATGGTCCAAGACCATACATATTGATAGATATAACTGTTATTTATTTGCTGAATAAACAGATTGGCTGAAAAAATCATAACTATACTTAACAATAAAACACTAAGAAAAGCCCACATGCGGCGAAGGTTTTTTGTTGCCTTCGGAAAAAGCAGGAGTCCCACCCCTATTAACATAGGAATTATAACTGGAATGAAAGGTATGATCCATGAATATTGGTATGTATATTCCATAAAAATAAATAAAAATCTTTTATTCTTAATTAACTGTTTCTGATTCACCAGCTCTTATTTTTTTTTTTTTGAAAGGAATCAGTTAATAAAAAAATGAAGATTAAGATAAGATATGTAAAACTAAAAGAAATATTTTTTATTCTTAATTATTCTAAATCTTTTCCAAATACTTCAAACTAAAAAATATTTCAAATAAAGAATAAAGAAGTAAGAATTGGTCAAATGAGATGACCAAGTTACCATTGACAAATAAATACTTATTTTTTTTAAGTAAGATTTTATAAAACTACAAAAAAAAAATAAAAATTTCAATTATTCTTACTTATTACAATTTACATAATACAATATTTTAATCTCTAGAGAAAGTAAGGACAAATAATTACACCAAAAAGAATATGTTATTTTAATAGAATTCATAAAAGACAAACACAGTCCATAATTTAACCCCAGAAAAAAAAAAAGAGTTCTTTTTTTTTTTTTAGTTCGTTTATTCAGAATCATTAACCAATGAAGTTTTTTAATTGAGTGAAAGAATTACTAAAATAAAAAAAAAAGGACTTATTTTTTATATAAAAAAATGATGTATACTTTAACAAATTAACTACTAGTCTCATTTTCATTTCACAATTTTCATTAGGTGCACTCTTTTTTTGAGCTTGACCAATTAAACAATTAAATTAATATAAAAAAAAATTATTAAAGTTTTTTTATTAAATTCAAAAATAAAAGGTTGGTTTCTTAAACTTTTTGATGTATTTTATTACATGTATGTATAAATATAGCACAACGAAAATAAACAACATATTTGGTTTTTATTTTATGAAAAGAGTCGAATTTAGACAATACAATAAAGAGAGAATTATATAGTAAAGAACAATTGGTTTTGAACAATAGATGTCTTTCACATCCAACTATAGAACTAAATACTCTATCATAATTTTTTAATGGCAGTTCCAAAAAAACGTACTTCCATATCAAAAAAACGAATTCGTAATAATATTTGGAAAGGGAAGGGGTATTGGGTAGCATTAAAAGCTTTTTCATTATCGAAATCTCTTTCTACAGGGAATTCAAAAAGTTTTTTTGTACAACAAGAAAAAAATAAATAATTAAACATTGGAATAATCTGGATCTATCTCTGACTCTAAAAAAAGTCTAGTTTAATTTTGAATTTAGTTTAGAATTTATACTAATTTATATATATAAATTAAATTATTTTCAAATAGGAAAGAATAAATATTGATTAGAAAAGAACAAACATAAGATAATATAAGATCTTTACTCCAAATTAATGATTCGTCGAAACTCATTTTTTACGTTTAAAACTTGTTTTGGAATTTTCTGAACACTCATTTTAAAAAATCATTATCAATATATAGAATCCTTATCCTTATATATTATATCCCTCGTATAAAATATCCACGGATATTTTATACGAGAAATGTATCAATTTTGGTCATCCAAAAAAAATGGATCCTATAGTTGCTTGGGCTGGGGAAGATAAATCAATATATGTATTAATTTAGAATAGATTATTTTCATTTTAATTTGAAGTACAGTCCAATTACGATAGAAATCGAAACTTTTTTATTATTTAATTATTTATTAGATGATACGCCCAATATCTAATCCAATTTAATTAGTTTACTAAATACTAACAAAAATTCTCTACATATCGAAAACTCTAAATATTAATACAAAGTTATGTCAATTTTGATTCTATTGTATGTATTCATGAAATTGTGATCGATAAAAATCCTATTTTTTTTGTTACTTTGATCATTTTTTTTTTTTAATTCATAAAATAAGATAAATGAGAAAAAAATGAATGGTAAAAAAAAAAGAAAAAAAAAAAAAAGAAAAAAAAGAACATTGAATTGCGGTAAAAACTATGTAGTTAGAAAAGTTCCATTTTAGGAGAGTATAAACTAAAAGAACTCCATTGTTAATGTAATGTTACGTTAAATAAAATAGACATTATAAATCTAAATATTAAATAAAATAATAAAAAATAAGGATTATTATTGTAACTAGGCTCAAATCACTATTTTTTAAACGAGTTTTGATTCATCAATTTCTTTTCATTAATTTCAATGTTTCTTATAAAACTAAAAAATATTGAATGATTGAGTACTTTAACCTCGACAATTGAATAAAAATAGGTTATTATGATTTCGAAAAGCCGCTATGGTGAAATCGGTAGACACGCTGCTCTTAGGAAGCAGTGCTAGAGCATCTCGGTTCGAGTCCGAGTGGCGGCATGGCATCTTATAAAAGAGTAAGTCCTATAATGAATTCAATTCCCGATTTCCATTTCTATAATTGGGAGATTCTCCTCTTTTTTTTTTTTTATAATTTTTTTATGATATTTTCCATTTTAGAGCATATATTAACTCATATATCCTTTTCGGTTGTTTCAATTATAATTTCAATTCGTTTGATAATCTTATTAGTTAATGAAAGCGCAGGACTATATGATTCATCAGAAAAAGGCATAAAAACAACTTTTGTCTGTATAACAGGATTATTAGTTACTCGTTGTATTTATTCGAGACATTTACCTTTAAGTGATTTATACGAATCATTAATTTTTCTTTCATGGAGTTTGTCCATTATTCATATGGTTCCGTATTTAAAAAAAAATATAAACCATTTAAGCGCAATAACCGCGCCAAGTGTTATTTTTACCCAAGGCTTTGCTACTTCTGGTTTTTTAACCGAAATGCATCAATCCGTACTATTAGTACCCGCTCTCCAATCTCATTGGTTAATGATGCATGTAAGTATGATGGTATTGGGCTATGCAGCTCTTTTATGTGGATCATTATTATCAGTAGCTCTTATAGTTATTACATCGCGCAAAGTCATAAGTATTTTTGAGAAAAGCAATAATGAGTCGCTTTGTTTTGATGAGATCCAATACATGAACGAAAGAAACAATGTTTTATGGAACACTTCCTTAATTTCTTCTAGAAATTATTATAGGTCTCAATTGATTCAACAATTGGATCATTGGAGTTATCGTATTATTGGCATAGGTTTTATCTTTTTAACCATAGGTATTCTTTCGGGAGCAGTATGGGCAAATGAGGCATGGGGCTCATATTGGAATTGGGATCCGAAAGAAACTTGGGCATTTATTACTTGGACCGTATTCGCGATTTATTTACATATTCGAACAAATCCAAATTTTGAGGTTGTAAATTCCGCAATTGTAGCCTCTATGGGATTTCTTATAATTTGGATATGCTATTTTGGGGTCAATCTATTAGGAATAGGGCTACATAGTTATGGTTCGTTTACCCTAACATCTAACTGAAGAAAGGACCTAATGCACACAAATAAACATGGGACAGCATATATATAAGAAAACATCGTGTAAGCCATCGAGAACCTTTTAAATCACTAGTTTGATTCAAAAGGTTCTTACAACAAAGGCCAAACATATCTGGTTAAAAGTATAATTCATTTTTATTTTTCACTTAAGTGAAAAATAAACTGAAGAAAAGAAAAAATATTTTTTTTTGTAATTGTACAACGAATTTTTTAAACATCTTATTATAGTATAAGATTGATGTTTGATTTTTTTTTCTTTTATTCATTTTTTTGAATAATTATCTATAAAAATAATTAGATATAATATCTTCGACCTTGTCAAGGGATAGTGAGAAAACGAAATCCGGATAAATACCAATACCTATTACAGGTAAAAGGATAGAGATCGAAACAAATAACTCTCTCGGTCCAGAATCAAAAAAATAAAAGTTTGGGGCATTCAAAAACTTGTATCCATAAAACATTTGGCGTAACATAGATAATGAATAAATAGGAGTTAATATCATTCCAATTGCCATTACAAATGTAATTAGTATTTTTGTTATTAAAAAAAATTTTTGGCTGGTAATTAGTCCAAAAAATACTATGAATTCTGCAACAAAACCACTCATCCCCGGTAATGCAAGGGAAGCCATCGATAAGATACTGAAAGTCGTGAATATTTTTGGAACTGGTATCGCCATTCCGCCCATTTCGTCGAGATAAACAAGACGTATTCTATCAAAACTCGTTCCCGCCAAGAAAAAAAGTGCAGCGCCAATAAAGCCGTGAGATATTATTTGTAAAATGGCTCCATTAAGGCCCATATCACTTATAGAGCCAATTCCTATAATTATGAAACCCATATGAGATACGGAGGAATAGGCTATTCTTTTTTTTAAATTACGTTGACCGAGAGATGCTGAAGCTGCATAGATTATTTGAAGTGTGCCTACTATCATCAACCAAGGAGCAAATATAGAATGAGCGCGGGGCAATAATTCCATATTGATCCGAACCAATCCATATGCTCCCATTTTTAATAATATTCCGGCTAGAAGCATACAAGTACTGTAATGTGCCTCTCCATGGGTGTCTGGTAACCATGTATGTAAAGGTATAATCGGTGATTTGACAGCAAAAGCAATAAGAAATCCAATATAGAATATTATTTCCAGTACTACTGGATAAGATTGATTAGCTGATATTTCAAAATTTAATGTTGGTTCATTGGAACCATATAAACCGATACCCAGAATTCCCATTAATAAAAAAACGGAACTTCCTGCAGTGTACAAAATAAACTTTGTAGCTGAATATAAACGTTTTTTCCCCCCCCACACGGATAGAAGTAGATAAACGGGAATTAATTCTAACTCCCACATGATGAAAAAAAGTAAAAGGTCTCGAGAAGAAAATGATCCTATTTGACCACTATACATTGCTAACATCAGGAAATGGAATAATCGGGAATCTCGAGTAACCGGCCGAGCCGCTGAAGTAGCTAAAGTGGTGATAAATCCTGTCAGCAAAATAGGTCCTATAGAAAGTCCATCTATTCCCAATCTCCAGTAAAAATCAAAAAAATTGATCCATTTATAATCCTCCGTCAATTGCATTAATGGATCGTCCAATTGGAAATGATAATAGAATACATAAGTTATTAGAAGGAGTTCTACGGTACATATAAATATTGTATACCACCTAATTATCTTATTTCCTCTATGAGGAAGAAAGATAATTAAGGAACCCGCAAATATTGGCAAAACTACCACTATTGTTAACCAAGGAAAATAATTCGTAGTAAAAACAAGATACACTTGGACCAGAAAAATCCGTGCTCGAAAATATATATTTTCGAGCAGGGGGATTTTTGTCGGTAAAAAAAATAAAATGTATTCAGGTGGGATTTTGGAAAGGGATCAATAAGCTAGGCCCATGCTTCGAGTTGTTTCATGCCATAAATAAACTCGAACACTCAAGTAATCCGTTGGACAGGCGGATTCACATCTTTTACAACCAACACAGTCTTCTGTTCTTGGAGCAGAAGCAATTTGCTTAGCTTTACATCCGTCCCAAGGTATCATCTCTAATACATCTGTGGGGCAGGCTCGGACACATTGAGTACACCCTATACATGTATCATAAATCTTTACTGAATGTGACATTGGATATATAAATTTTTGAACATCATAAATTTTCGATCTAGTAAACTTGTAAATGAATTATACATATATTTAGATACCAGATGAATCAATAATTTACCAGAATTTTTCTAATCAATCTGCTTCCAGATCGACTCATGCGAGAGGTCCAAGATACTTTGATTTCTTGCATTTTTTGTAAACACGATCAATACGTTATGTATCATCCATGTTAATTTGACTTGATAAATATTATCATTTCTATGATTAATACACTACTACTTATTCAACAAATTTGATTGATTGATACGAGTTGATTTTTTGTTACGATAAATTGCGGAAACAATAGCTGGTCCAATAGCTGCTTCAGCGGCTGCAATAGCTATAACAAAAATTGAAAAAATATTTCCTTTTAATTGGCGACTATCAAAAAAATCAGAAAATGTTACGAAATTTATATTAACTGCATTCAGTATAAGTTCAAGACACATAAGGGCTCTAACCATATTTCGACTTGTGATCAATCCATAGATACCGATAGAAAATAAATAGGCAC